ATGAGTTGATTATCATTGTATAATGCTTGAGGTTTTATGTTATTTCTTTTGAGCTTGTTTTTGTGAAGTGTATATGGTTTGGTAATTTTTTTGTTTATGGGTAGTTTTTCTGTGTTTTATCTTGTTAAGGAATCTATGTTATGTACTAAGCATTATGTGTCAGGATTTTGGATGTTTATTTTTAGGGAGATTATGGCTTTTGCTACGTTGCTTTATATGTGTTTGAAATCCGAAGAGGTTGATGTTTCTTCGCTTTCTGATTTTTTTGAATTGCCGTTTTTGGGTTGTTTTTTATTGATAGGTTCTTCTCTTACAATTACTGCTTATCATCATTATTGTGGTTCTAAGCTTGGTCGAATTTTTTTGTTTTTTACTATAATTTTGGGTGTTTGTTTTATTATTTTGCAGTGTTTTGAATTTTATGGTTGTGATTGTGATATCAGTTATTGTGTTTATCAGGCTTCGTGTTTTTGCACGGTTGGTTTGCATTTTAGGCATGTTCTTGCTGGTGTTATTGCGTTATCTGTTTTGTATTTTGTCGGTGAAGATTTCATCTCTGATTCTAGAATTGATTTTATTGTTTGGTATTGGCATTTTGTGGATTATGTTTGGTTGTTTGTGTATTTGATTGTTTATTTGTCTTAGTTGAAGCTGGTTTAAGAGTGTCTTTCGTAGGTTATTTTTAAACTTTTAGCTTGTGGTGCTAAAAAACTTTGTGTGGGCGAGAGAATGTTATGTTTGCTTTGATTCGTAGAAATGTTGTTGATTTACCTACTAAAATTTCTTTGAGATATTTTTGGTGTAGTGGGTTTATGCTTAGTAGTTTTGTGATTATTCAGGTAATCTCTGGTGTTATTTTGTCTTTTTTGTATGTTGCTGATTCTTATTCGAGATTTAGCTGTGTCGTTGATTTTACATCTGAAAGATTGTTTGTTTGATTTGTTCGTTATATGCATATTTGGGGTGTTACTTTAATTTTTATGCTGTTTTTTATTCATGTGGGTCGTGCTTTGTATTATTCTAGTTATAGTAAGTTAGGTGTTTGAAATGTTGGATTTATTTTATATTTGTTGATGATGATAGAGGCTTTTTTGGGTTATATTTTGCCTTGACATCAAATGTCGTACTGGGCTGCGACTGTTTTGACTTCTGTTTTAGGCAGTGTGCCTTTGTTGGGGGATTCTTTGTATAAGTTTGTAGTTGGTGGTTTTTCGGTTAGGAGTGTGACTTTGGTTCGAGTTTTTTCTGTTCATGTCTGCTTGGCTTTTATTATTTTAGGGCTTATTTTGGTGCATTTATTTTATTTGCATAAGAGGGGTTCTAAAAATCCTTTGTTTGTATCTGGGGGATATGGGGATGTTGTTTTTTTTCATAGGTTTTATACTTTTAAGGATGGTTTTTTATTATTTTGCTTATTCTATGTTTGTTTATGATTTTTTTTGATATCTCCCGATTTTGTTTTGGATGTTGAGAGATATGTGGAGGCGGATCCATTGATGACTCCTGAAAGTATAAAGCCTGAGTGATATTTTTTGGCTTTTTATGCTATGTTACGTTCGGTTGAATCTAAGGTAGGTGGTTTGATTTTAGTGTTGGTTTTTTTGTTTGTTCTTTGATTGCCTACTATGAAAAGATCATGTTGTTATAGAGTTTTGCGTCAATATATTTTTTGATCTGTGTCTTCTTTGTTTTTGTTATTGAGTTATTTGGGTGCTTGTCATCCTGAATCTCCTTATGTTTTTATTAGTAGGTTGTCTAGTTATTTGATTATAATTTTATTGATATTGTTTAAGGGTCTGTGAGTGGTTCCTTATTCTGGATTTGTTCGTAGTTTGATTAAGTAATTTACTGTGTTGTCTTCTCTTTTATTTATAGGGTCTTTTGTGGTGTTGTTTGGTTTTTTTTTGTCCTTGTCTCGCTTATTGAATTGTTTGATAATAGTGGAGAATTTTAAAGTTTTGTTGTTGTTTGTTTCTATGTTGAAACAATGAGATGAATTTCATATGTTTTTTATAGCTTTGATGGTGATTTTTACTGTTGAGGTAACTTTAGGGTTAGTTGTTTTAACTCGTTTATGGGATTTAAGCGGTTTGATTGGTTTAGTTGGTGTTTAGGTTTAGGATTTGGTTCTATCTGATTGTTATTTTATTGCGGTATTTCTAGGTTGGATTGTTCGTGATTGTTAGTAAATTATTGTCAAGAATATGGAGGTATATTTGTTTTTGATGTTATTTCGTTTTACCTTTGTTTTTTGTCGAGTGTTTTACTGTTTTCTCTAGCGTTTGTGTATAATAGTATGTCTTTGAATTCTATTTTTTTTGTATCGTTGAGTGTTGTTAGTTCCTTTTTTTGTTATTGTTGTATTAATGGTATTTGATTTTGAGTATTTTATGAGATTTCAATTTTGTCTTTATTGATTTTGTTAATTTTGGAATCTCCTTATTCAGAGCGATTTTTGGCTAGTTGGTATTTATTGGGTTATGTTGTGTTTACTAGATTGCCTATGCTATTGTTAATTGTTTATTTATCTAGTAAATTTGGGTCGTTTAAATTGCAAGTATGAAATGTGTTGGATTGAGGTAGATATTCTGATTGTTGTTTTTTAGTTCTTTTGTTGATTTTATTTGTGACTAAGATTCCTTTATTTCCGTTTCATACTTGACTTCCGGTGGTTCATGCTGAGGCTAAAAGTCCGGTTTCTGTTTGTTTGAGAGGTTATGTTATGAAGTTGGGTTTATTGGGAGTTGTTCGTTTTGGTTCTTTTATTTTGCCTAGTACTGTCTTTGATAATTGATATGTTGTTTTATGTTTAGGTGTATCTGTATTGTTTTTTTTTGGTTCTGTCTTTGAATTAGATGGTAAGCGATGATTAGCTTTTTTAAGTCTTTCTCATATAGTTGTTGCTGCTGTGTGTTTGAGAGTTTGTGATTCTAGTGATATTTTTATTGTTTATTTTTTTTGTTTAGGTCACGGATTGTCTGCGGGTGTGATGTTTTTAGTTTTATGATTAATGTCGGAAGTTACTGGATCTCGGAATTGAATAATATTGAAGAATAGGATGTCTGGGGGAATTTTTATTAATTGTGTTGTTATAAGATGTTTGAGAACTGTAGCTTCGATTCCTCCTACTGTTCAATTTTTTTCTGAGATTTTGGTGTTATATAAAGGGTTTTTGGTTTCTATTTGATTTGTTGTTTTATTTTTTGTTTATATTTTTTTGGGAGGATTGATTCCTATGATTGTTGTTGGTAATATGTTGTTTCGTACTCGTAGGGTGAGTTGTGGGGTGTCTTCGTTTTTGGAGAGTTATATAATTGGTTCAATATTCTTACTTTTTTGGTCTTTTACGTTATTTTTTGTGTTTTAGGTTGTAACTTGGTGTATTTAGCATATTATGTTTTGGTCGTAATGGAGGCTTGTAGCTGGTTGCAGATTTGTTCCTTTCTAGCTTATTTTTAAAGCATCGATTTGAAGAGTCGAAGTAACAGAATTTTGTGATAGGAAGGAGGTGTAAGTTAATATTTAAAAACTGTATGGTTCATGTTCATATAATAGGATATATTATCCTTTCCTCTTGAATATGTTTTTATCTCATTTGAATGTTGTGTATGATATTGTTGTAGGATTTATAGGTGGTAAATTGAGAAATGTTAAGGTTTATTGTCGTTGTCTTTTCTTGTTGTTGATTTGTTTTTTGTGTTTACGGGTCCCTTATCTTTATGGTATTTATGGGTTTGGTATACTTTTGATTTATTTAGTGTTTCCTATATTTGTTTCTCTCTTTTTTTTTCGAGTGTTTGGTTTGGGTATGAATTCATTCTTTTCTAGGTTTTTACCTGTGGGCACTCCTTTGTGGATTTCTCCTTTTGTATGTTTGGCTGAAACTTTAAGATATTTGATACGTCCTGTGGTTCTTATTTTGCGTCCTTTTATTAATTTGACAATTGGTGTTTTCGGCGGTGTATCTTTAGGGGGTATATGCTTTGAGGTTGGTTACTATTGAGTTGTTTCTTTTTTGATTATTTTGTTTTTTTATGAAATTTTTGTGGCGTTGGTACATTGATATATAGTTTGTAATATTTTGTCCTTTTCTAAGGATCATTAAGATTATTTTTATGCGTGGTTCAATTTTGTTTGTGTTTGGTATAACTGGTTTATTTTTATTTAGAGGTTTGATGTGTTCTTCTAGAAGTTTGTCTTTTTTTTGATTGTTTCTGGAACTGTGTAGTTTGTGTGTTATACCTTTGTTTTTTATTACTGATGGAGATGCATTTATATTTTCTGGCTTGTTTAAATATATTGTAGTGTCTAGTATTTCATCGTCTTTGATTTTGTGTGGTTTATTGGAGGAGGTATTAATTTTTTTAATGATTTGTGGGCTGTTGTTGAAGTTTGGATTATTTCCGTTTTGAGGGTGAATTTATAGAGTAGGTCTTAGATCCAATTGATTTGTTATTTGGGCTATTTCTACTTTGTTGAAGATTCCAATCTTTTTTTTCCCTCTTCTTTTGAAGGGAGGGGGTTTTTTCTTAGTTAGGGTATTGGCTTCTGTGTCTTTGCTTTTACTTTCTTTTCTTTTCTGAGTTTATACGTATAGCTGGTATTATTGTTGATGTCATATGATGTTGGCGTCTAGTGCTTGTTTAGTGGCTATGTCTTTTTTTGTTCCTTTGGAGGTATTGTTTTTTATATTTGTTGTTTATTTTTTATGATCTAGGTTGGTTATTATTTTTTTTTATTATTTTGGTGATGGCTCGTTGGGAGGTGTTTCTTATTATTATTTCTTTGTTTTTTTATTGATCACTACTCCTATTTCTTTTTCTATCTTTTATAAGATTATTTTTTGTGTTGGAGTTTTTTCTTGTAGTTTTGTAGTTATGGTTTGTTGAGTTATTTATAGTGTTTCTGAACAAATTTATTTGCTAAAGTATATTATTAGTTGTGGGTTGCCTAAGAGAGGTGTTGGTTTGTTTTCTGTTATATAATTTTGATTGATTTGGGATAAAATAGTTTAAAGTTATAAAATTCTTATTTTACACGTAAGAGATGGATTGATTCCTATTATCATTTGTTTTGAGTGAAGAAGGGGGGGAGATGACGTAGTTTAAGTGAGAATGGGCGTTCTGCGAATGCTTGGTGAGTATATTCCGTTATTGTTGCTTCTAGTTTAATTAATAGAATGTTGGTTTGTCGGGCCAGTGGTATGATTTTTTGAAGCAAGGTGATTTTTTTTTTGAATGGGTTATATGTTTTTTTTAGGAGATTGTTGGGGTTTGTTGTTATTATGATTTTTGTGGCATTTTTTATACTTGGAGAGCGTAAGGTTTTAGGATATATGCAGGTTCGTAAGGGTCCTAAAAAGGTTGGGATTTTTGGTTTGCTTCAAAGGTTTGCTGATTTGTTGAAGTTAGTTGTTAAGTATAAGTTTGTTTTTTTTCAAAATCGTAGTTTATTATCTTGAGGTGGGATTTGTTTTTTAGTCTTTATTTCTTGTGGTTATTGTGTTCTTTTCTCTATTTGTCACTTGGGGGTATCTTGTAAATATTTGGTTTTATGATTTTTGATGATAACTAGTTTAATAAGTTATAGTTTGTTGGCTATTGGTTGAGGATCTTATAATAAGTTTGTTTTGTTAAGGTGTATACGTTCTGCCTTTTCTTCTGTAAGGTTTGAAGCTTGTTTTTTATGTATTGTTATTTTGGTAGGGTTATTGCTTGGGGGTTATTCTGTAGTTTGTTTGTTGGAATATGATTGATTGAGGTTTTTGATTTTTCCTGTTGTTTATGGTGTTTGGCTTGTTGGGATATTGTGTGAATGTAATCGTTCCCCTTTGGATTATGCTGAATCTGAAAGTGAGTTGGTGAGAGGGATTAGTACTGAATATTGTAAAGTTCCTTTTACTTGTTTGTTTGCTTGTGAATATCTGATAATGGTTGTCTTTTCTTGGTTTACTTCCGTTTTATTTTTTGGGGGTACTTATATATTGGGTGCTATTTTGTTGCATATTTTGTTTTTTATATGATCTCGAGCTACGTTGCCTCGTGTTCGTTATGATAAGTTTGTTGAATTTATGTGATGTTATGTTATTTTGATTTTGGTGTTTTCTTTTTTTTTGGTTTTATAAATTTTTTGATTTGGTGCGTGTAGATTATTTTAAATTGTAAGGCTGTTAACCTTGAGAAAGTTTTGTGACTCGCGGACTCAGCTTCATATTTTATTTAGAATATTAACTTTGGGGGTTAAAGGTCTTTGCTTGATTGAGTGAGCTGATGCCGTTAGGGCTGCTAAGCAGGTCACTGTGATATAGTGATGGTAAGGTTTAACCTTCGTCGGTAGTTGTCTAGAAGTAGCTTAAGTTAAAGTTTAGGATTCTTGATTCTGCGATGTTTGTGATAAACTTTCTAGAAGATGATTAAATTTTTTGTTCTTGTTTTTTTGTTTTTGATTGTTTTTGTGTTGATTTGTTTTTTTCATTCGTTTGTTTGGAAATTTGATTTATATGGGTCAAATTTTGTTCGTTCTTGAGTAGGATCCTTTGAGTGTGGTTTTTTATCGGGGCGCGTTGTTGAGAATTATTTTAGTTATACTTATTTTGTTTTGTTAGTTTTTTTCGTAATATTTGATTTGGAGATTTCGTTATTATTGAAAATGCCTTTGCAGGGGGTTCTTTTTAAGAAATTGTTGTATTATGTGTTTTTTTTAGTTCTTTTATCCGTGGGTTATTGGGTTGAAATAAGTCGGGGGTATGTACGTTGAAGATATTAGATTTATTAGGAAGTTTTTAGTTGTCGCTGCTAACGATGATTGTGAATCTTTGTTTGATTCGACTTTCTTTTGTTGTTGATTGAGTAATATAGGTTATGTTGGACTGTTTATTTTCAAAATAAAAGGAGGCTTATTTAGTCTGTTACTGAGTGATGTTTGGTTTAGCGTGATTATTTACTTTGGATCATAAGCGTATAGGTTTGATATATATGATTATTGGAGTTTGGTCTGGGTTCTTGGGGTTATCATTAAGTGTTTTAATTCGTTTAAATTACTTGGATCCTTACTATAAATTAATTTCTCCGGAGGTCTATAAATTTGTTATCACTAGTCACGGTGTGGTGATGATATTTTTTTTTTTGATGCCGGTTCTTATAGGGGGATTTGGTAAATATTTATTGCCTATATTGTTGGGTTTGCCTGATTTAAATTTGCCTCGTTTGAAAGCGTTAAGAGTTTGATTGTTGTTACCTTCTTCTATTTGTTTGGGGTTGAGAATGTATGGAGGGGCTGGAGTTGGTTGAACATTTTATCCTCCTTTGTCAAGTTCTGATTATACTGGTTGAGGTGTTGATTTTCTGATGTTTTCTTTACATTTGGCTGGTGTTTCTAGGATTCTTGGTTCTATTAAATTTATTTGTACTATTTTTGAGGTGATGTATGATAGTACTATTTCTCGTCAAAGGATTATTACTTGAGCTTATTTATTTACTTCGATACTGCTACTTTTTTCTTTACCTGTTTTGGCTGCTGCTATTACTATGTTGTTGTTTGATCGTAAATTTAATTCTTCTTTTTTTGATCCGTTAGGTGGTGGGGATCCTGTGTTATTTCAGCATTTATTTTGATTTTTTGGTCATCCGGAAGTATATGTATTGATATTGCCGGGATTTGGTATTATTAGTCATATTTGTGTTACTTTGACTAACAATGATTCTTTGTTTGGTTATTATGGATTAGTTTTGGCTATGGCGGCTATAGTATGTCTTGGTAGAGTAGTTTGAGCTCATCATATGTTTATGGTTGGTTTAGATGTTAATACTGCTGTTTTTTTTAGTTCTGTGACAATGGTTATTGGTATTCCTACTGGTATTAAGATTTTTTCGTGATTGATGATGTTAAGTGGTAGTCGATCTCGTTTGTGGGACCCTATAATTTGATGAATTGTGGGATTTATTGTTTTGTTTACCATAGGGGGTGTTACTGGTATTATGTTATCTGCTTCGATATTAGATACATTGCTTCATGATACATGGTTTGTTGTAGCTCATTTTCATTACGTTTTGTCTCTAGGTTCCTATAGTAGTGTTATTATCTCGTTTATTTGATGGTGACCTATAATTACTGGATATAGACTTAGTATTTATTTATTGCAGGGACATTGATTGGTTTCTATGATAGGGTTTAATTTGTGTTTTTTTCCTATGCATTATTTGGGACTTTGTGGCTTGCCACGTCGTGTGTGTGTTTATGATCCGGATTTTTATTGGTTAAAACTAATATCTAGTTTGGGTAGGACTATTTCTGCTTGTAGTGCTTTTTTCTTTATATTTGTTCTTTGGGAATCATTGGTGATTCGTAATAAGGTTATTTCTGTATGAGGAAGTAATTCTCTGGTTTTGAAAGTTGTTACTATTCCGATGCCTCATCACGCTTTATATATTGTGGGGGGTGGTTGTTGGCGGAATTGGTTGTAGGTTTGTTGTGGCGTTGGGATCTTTAGTTTAATTTTAGAATTTTGTTTTTGTAATGCAATGGTATTTTTAAAATAAGATCCTATAGTTCGATAGAATGTTTTTTATTTTGGTTTCTTTAGTTTGAGTACCTTTTGCATCATGATTTGTTGAAAATAATTTACGGATTGTAATTTTCCGAAGGCTAATGATTTTCTCTCTAATAGTTTAGAACTTAGCTGTTAATGTGTAATTTTAGTGAAATTAGTGGGAGGTTGTGATAAATAATTCGAATTAGCTTATATCTGATTGAAGGATTGTTTTTTGGCTTAATGCAGCTTGGCTAGGATGTCATGTTGTGGTAAAGAGAGATATGAAGTTTTTGATATTTGAGTAAGGTTAAAATTACCTCACTTTTAAGAGTGTGTTAAGACTCTGTTATATGTTTTTTTCTCTTTTGTGAAGCTTCCTTTTTTTGAATTGATTTTTTGATAATGATAGAATTAGTAGATTTTATTGGCTTCTTTTTTTCTCGATTACTTTCGGTCTGTTTATTAAAAACATTTCTATCCGTAAAATTTGGATAGTATTACCTGCCCAATGCTTTATGTGAATGGCCGCAGTATATTGACTGTGCTAAGGTAGCATAATTAGTTGCCTCATAATTGGAGGATTGTTTGAATGGTTTGACCAGAGAGTTTGATTAGATGGAGGTCTATTATTGAAATTGGATTCTAGGTGCAGATCCCTGGGGTGTTTAATAAGACGGAAAGACCCCGAGATCTTTATCTTGCGAGATTTGTTTGGGGTAAAAGCATATATTTTATGTGTTTTTTGATCCTAAAGGAATAAGGTTAAAGTTACCTCGGGGATAACTAGGTAAAAGAGGAGGAGAGATCATATCGATTCCTTTAATTGCCATCTCGATGTTGACTTAGGAAATATATCAGGCTGTAGGTGGTTTGATTATTAGGTCTGTTCGACCTAGGTTCCTTCATGAGTTGAGTTAAGACCGGCGTGAGCCAGGTCGGTTCTTATCTATTATTGATATGAGTTAGTACGAAAGGATTTTTCATGTTTAATGTTTAAATGAGCGTGACGCGTGTGGTTGCGGAATATTTTGCAAAGATATTTTAGGTGTATTGCCCTCGCTTTATATTCGTATCTATTTAATTCTGGTTGTAGAAGAATGTGAGGAGAATAGCTTATATAAGATTGTTCTATTTTGTTGTAAAAGTTAGTAATTCTTTTATACTTAGCGGCTAAATCTTGTTTTTTAGGGAAACCTAGAGCAGGTTTCTTCTCATCGTAAGTGGTTAATGCTCAGTGCCAGCATCCGCGGTTATTCTGTTAGCTTTATTCTTCTGATATTTGGTTTAAATGATTTAGAAGTTATTTGATAATTTTAGGTATAATTTTATTGTCTTTGATATATACTTCTAAGTTGATTTATTTTTCTATATAAGATAAGGATTAGATACCCTTGTATTGGATTGGTAAATTTTTGTCCATGGTATTAACTAAAAGGATTTGGCAGCTGATGAAGTTCTTCCGGGGGAATGTGTAGCATAAAAGATAGTCCACTTAAGATTTTACCTTTTCTATTTTGGTTAGTGTATATCCGGTTTAATATCTGCGGTTACTGCTGTTAGGTGAAACTTTATAGTTTAAGCCAGGTCTATGTGCTGCTTATGTTAAGGTGTCGTATGCATTACGTTTATAAAAGGAAATATTCTGTAATGAAATTTTATATTTAGGACTCGGAAGTAGGCTTTGTATAAATTAGATTGTTGGGTCGAAGTAGATTTAATCAGGGTACACACCGCCCGTCGCCCAGAGTGTTAGCTGTGGTAAGTCGTAACATGGTAGCGCTGGGGGAACCGAGCGCTAGTTGCTCTTATGTTTATTTTTGGGAGTTTTTATGGTTTCTATGAAAGTTTTGTATATGGATTTGATTAAATATATAATTTTGATTTGTAGGTTTATTCCTACTTGGGTCTTTGTTGTTTTGATTTGGCAAATAAGATCTTTTGATGGGATTTCATCTCAGAACAAAGAAAGTAATATTGTTGAGTTTTTTTGGACTGTGTTGCCTACTATAGCTGTTACTATATTATGTTTTTTGAATTTGCAATGTGTTATTTCTGATGTGTTGGATGTAGATTGTAAGATTATTAAGATTGTTGGTCGTCAGTGATATTGAAGGTATAATGTCTGCGAAGAAGGTATGTATGATTCAGTGATGCTTGATTTTATTAAAAGTGTGGATAAGCCCTTACGTATGACCTTGTACGATTTTCATCGGCTGATGGTAACTTCTTCGGATGTTATACACTCTTTTTCGATCCCGGAGTTTAATATTAAGTTAGATGCTATTCCAGGTCGTCTTAATTCTTTGATTTATTGTCCGGATCGTTATGGTATTTTTACCGGTTATTGTGCTGAGCTGTGTGGTGCTGGACATGCATATATGCCTATTGTAGTGGAAGTTGTCAAGCGAGATTTGCCAAAAGCTTAAATGTTGTGTTCTTTTTTAATTAGTTTTTATTTTTCTTGTATTTTGGCTTTTTCTTTTGTGGCTCATCCTGTTTTATTTTGTGTTCTTCTTTTATCTTCTGCTTTAAGTGCTTCGGGGATTGTTTATATTTTTTTGGGAGCTTCTTGATATGTGATTTTGTTCTGTCTAGTGTACATAGGGGGCGTTTATGTGTTATTTGTTTTTATCTCTATACATAAACCTAATCCTGTTTTTATGATAGGAGGTGGTTTGTATTTTGTATTTGTTTTTTTTGTGTTGATGATGGTTATTTTTAGTGGATTTGTTAAAGCTTATCCGATATTTTCTGAAACTAGCTATTATTTATGTTCGTTTTTTGAAGGATTTTCTTATTGTTTTTTTTGTTTAATATTAATGGTTGGATTTATTAGGATTAGTTCTGTTTTAGGAAGTAAGGACTCTTTTTATCGATAAACTGGTTTAGTATAATTAGTACGTGGGATTGTAGCTCCTAAGGTAATATTTATTAGCCGGATATTACTTTATTTAGGGATGCCAGATAATATATGGGTGTGATTTAGGGTCATAATATGATAGTGTGTATCTCCCTGGCATGCAAGAAGTTCGTGGATAGTTTGAAGCTATCTTTTTCATATTTATTTATGATGTGTGCTACTTAAGTAAATACATAGATGCCAGATAATATGGGTTGGTTTTAAGCATCAAATATAGGATTGTTCCTTCTGTGTAAAAGTTATATCTGACATCCTAATAATGGGTTCATGTTTCGGCCATGATTTTGGAAATGTTTTATTTTTCTGTCAGAGGTGTTGTTGGTTTTTTATTTTTTGTTAAGTTTGTTTATATGCTGGGTTTGTGGAGTTTTTTGTGTTAGTGGTGAGGTTAGTTTAATGAATTTAGATTTAGCTAGATTGCAATTTAATTTTTTATTTGATGATATTAGATGTATTTGCTTATTTATGTTATTTTGCTGTGGTAGTTTGGCGTTATTCTACTGTTTTCATTATTTAAGGGATTCCTTATCTGCTTGAAATCTGTTTTACTTGATTGTTTGATTTTTAATGATTATGAGGGGCTTGTTTTTTTCCTCTTCTTTTATTTTAACTTTGATTTTTTGAGAATATTTAGGTCTTGTTAGTTTTTTTCTGATTTTGTTTTACTCTAATAGGAGTAGATTTCGGGCTGCTTTGATAACTTTATTTGTTTCTCGATTTGGGGATGTATCTTTATTTGTTTTGGTTATGTTGTTTTCTAGTTGTTTTTCTTATTCTGGATTTTCTAGTTTGTTGTTGTTTTTACTGATTATTATAACTAAGAGGGCTTGTTTCCCTTTTATTTCTTGGTTATTAGAGGCTATGCGGGCACCTACTCCTGTAAGTTCTTTGGTACATTCTTCTACTTTGGTGGCGGTTGGTATGTGATTTTTGCTTCGTTATAATTATTTGATTGAAGGTTATGTGTTTTGATGCTTAGTTTGAATTTGTTTGAGAACTATTTTTATTACTTCACTTTCTTCTCTGTTTTATTTGGATCTTAAGAAGATTATTGCTTTATCTACGTGTAATAAAATTTCTTGATGTATTCTTTTTTTTGTTGTATCTGATGATCTTTTTTTGTCTTTGATACAATTGGTTACGCATGGAATTTGTAAGTGTTATTTGTTTATGTCTGTGGGGGATTTGATGTTAAGATCTGGTTCTAGTCAAAAATTTTTGGGTGTTTATTTGTCTCGATATAATGGTTTGTTTTTGCCGATTGTTCAAAGGATTTTGGTTTTATGTTTGAGAGGTGTTCCGTTTATGGGAGTGTTTTTTAGTAAGCATTATTTTTTTTCTTGTATTTTGTATTCTGGAGGTGGAGGAGTTGTACTGTTGTTGTTATTATGTATGTTTTTATCCTATGTTTATTCTGTTCGTTTTTGTATGCTTTTGTTGTCTTCTATTTCTGGGCTTTCATTAGGGGTATTTAGTATTTTTTTGTTAGCAGGTTCTTTGGTATTTTTGGGTACTGTTATTAAATATAGTTGGAGATTTTGTGTGCTGGAAGATTATGTATTGAGAGAGTTTGAGTCTTTGATGATTTTGTTGATTCAGGGTTTGGGTTGTATAGGTGGTGTTGTCTGTTATTTTTTTTTGATGGGAGGAGGTTGATGAAGTTCTTTATTGTGAGGTTGTGATATTTTTGTTTCTGCAGCTTACTATTATTTTGTTGACATTGTTTTTGTAAGTATTATTTCTATTTATCGTTGAGAGTTTTATTTATTTCATAAGTTTCCTTTCTTTGGTGGTGTTTTTCTTAAGTATATGAGGTCATTGTTTTCTCTAAATATGTTAATTTTAGGGTTGTTGTTTTTTTTGATAATTTCTTTATTTTTATGTTAGGCTGGTTAGGTGTAGGTATTTACATGTCAATTTTTCGTATTGGAGTGGATTGTTTTAATCATCCAGTGTTTGTTGTATAGTGGTCGTATAAGTTAAATATGTCGTCTTTCCAAGTCGAAGATCTACGTGTGTAGTTGCTATAGATTTGCTTTTATTAAATTTGTTTACGTATTATTATACTGTTAGTTATAAATGTGAGTTGATAATATTGTAACAACTATGATACATATCTCGAAAGGTATACAATGATTTATTCTGAGTCTATACTTATGATAGGAAGGAAGATGTCTTAGCAGACGGAAATCCGGAGGATAGTAAGTAATATCATACCCATCTTGCATAGTAACCCCGTTGTGGTTGTTGTGAGGGGTTGAGGAATTGATGGTGGAATGCATTATTTATATTCAGGATCTGTATCATAGGGGGAGGGGGGTCTTACTAGATATTTATATTATATGTGGTGTATAATATATTTAATTATTCTCTATGGGATATTTTATAAGTTTAAATTTATTATTTTGGGTTGGAAATTTGTTAGTGTATTTGCCACCACCCCACCACATTTTTCCCCTCTTTTAAAATTACACCCTTTTAGTTCTATTTCGGGGTACATTTAGTGCATTTTTATGTACTATTAGATTCTGAGTTTGCTTTGCAAATTTAGGTCTATAATAGGATAGAAGATTTGTTTCTTACCTTTATTGAGTGGAGGTTTATCTCTTAAATTTTGTGAGGGTCCTTTTTTT